TAAAAGGAGCTATTTTTTCCATTTTTATTATCGCTATTGCCGCCGCTGAAGCAACTATTGGACTTGCTATTGTTTCGTCAATTTATCGTAATCGAAAGTCAACTCGTATCAATCAATCTAATTTATTGAAAAAATAATCTCAGATAAAAAATCAAAGTATTTTGGCTCTCTTTCATAAACCAATTCAGAACAAACTGGATTCAAAAACGCTGGAAACTCATTGATTCGTCTAATATCTAAATTTAGTAGATCGAAAATTGATGCCCTTCAAAAATGTATAGATCCAATGTCACATTCAGTCAAAATTTATGATACATGTATTGGATGTACTCAATGTGTTCGAGCCTGTCCCACAGATGTGTTAGAAATGATACCTTGGGACGGATGTAAAGCAAAACAAATTGCTTCGGCTCCAAGAACAGAGGATTGTGTCGGTTGTAAGAGGTGTGAATCCGCTTGTCCAACGGATTTCTTGAGTGTTCGGGTTTATTTATGGCATGAAACAACTCGCAGCATGGGTCTAGCTTATTGATACCTCACTTAAAACTCTACTTGAATTCAGCTGATTTGTTTTACCGAGAAAACCCGAGCGCAAAAATTTTTTTGCGCACCGGTTTTCTGGCCTAAGTGTATTTTGCCTTTATCACGAATGATTTTCCTTGGTTAACAATAATTGTAATTTTACCAATAGCTGCAGGTTCTTTAATTTTTTTTCTTCCTTATAAAGGAAATAAGGTAATTAGATGGTATACTATTTGTATATGTATTTTAGAGCTCCTTCTACTAACCTATGTATTCCGTTATCGTTTCCAATCAGATGATCCATTAATCCAACTAGTGGAAAATTATAAATGGATTCATTTTTCTGATTTCCATTGGAAATTAGGAATAGATGGACTTTCTATAGGACCTATTTTACTAACGGGATTTATCACTACTTTAGCTACATTAGCAGCCTGGCCTCTTACTCGGGATTCTCGATTATTCCATTTTTTGCTATTAACAATGTATAGCGCTCAAATAGGGCTATTTTCTTCTCAGGATCTTTTACTTTTTTTCATCATGTGGGAGTTAGAATTAATTCCGGTTTATCTCCTTCTATCCATGTGGGGAGGAAAGAAACGGATGTACTCGGCAACTAAATTTATTTTGTACACGGCAGGAGGTTCTGTTTTTCTATTAATGGGAGTTATGGGTCTTGGTTTATATGGTTATAATGAACCAACATTAGATTTTGAAACATCAATTAATCGACCATATCCTGTGGCCTTGGAAATAATATTTTATATAGGATTTTTTATTTCGTTTGCTGTCAAATCGCCGATTCTACCTTTGCATACATGGTTACCCGATACCCACGGCGAAGCTCATTACAGTACTTGTATGCTTTTAGCTGGAATCTTATTAAAAATGGGGGCATATGGATTGATTCGGCTTAATATGGAATTATTACCTCATGCTCATTCTATTTTTTCTCCCTGGTTGATAATAATAGGCACAATACAAATAATCTATGCAGCTTTAACTTCTTCCGCCCAACGGAATTTTAAAAAAAGAATAGCCTATTCTTCTGTATCGCATATGGGTTTGATACTTATAGGAATTGGTTCTATAACCGACGCCGGACTCAATGGAGCCATTTTACAAATAATTTCTCACGGATTTATTGGGGCGGCCTTTTTTTTCTTGGCAGGAACAAGTTATGATAGAATACGTCTTGTTTATCTCGACGAAATGGGCGGCGTAGCTATCCCAATGCCAAAAATATTTACGCTGTTTAGTAGCTTTTCTATGGGCTCCCTCGCCGTACCAGGTATGAGTGGTTTTGTTGCAGAATTAATCGTATTGTGGGGACTAATTACCAGTCAAAAATATCTTTTCATGCCAAAAATTCTACTGACTTTTGTAATAGCAATTGGAATGATATTAACGCCCATTTATTCATTATCTATGTCACGGCAGATGTTCTATGGATCCAAGTTATTTAATGCCCCTACTTCTTATCTTTTTGATTTTGGACCGCGCGAGTTGTTTGTTTCAATCGCTCTCTTTCTACCCATAATAGGGATTGGAATCTACCCGGATTTTGTTCTGTCACTCTCGGTTGAGAAGGTTGAAGTTCTTTTATCTAGTTTTTTATAGAGATTTTTCCTAAAGAAAAAATTATCTAATTATTTAAAAATGAATTTTCATTTTAACCCGATATGCGCGGTCTTTGCGAGAACCGCGCGAATCGCTACACTATTGGTACTGGATTCACGCAGTTCGTTACAAAGTTTTTTATAGACAGCTCGAGTTGGTTTGTATTTGTAAGAAGCTTCCTTAGCTAGACGGTAATGTAAATGAACCATAACTATGTAGCCCTATTCCTAATAGATTAACTCCAAAATAGCATATCCATATTATTAGAAAACCTAGAACCGCCACCAGTGCGGAATTTTCACCCGGGAAATTCTTATTTGTTCGAATATGTAAATAAATAGCGAATATCATCCAAGTAATAAAGGCCCAAACTTCTTTCGGGTCCCAACTCCAATATGATCCCCACGCTTCATTCGCCCAGACTGCTCCTGAAATAATACCCGTAGTTAAAAAAAGAAATCCTAGACTAATAACACGATAACTCCAAAAATCCAATTGTTGAATTAATTGGCTCTTGTAATAATTTTTACCAGAAACAACAGAAGTATTTCTTAAAATAGTACTTCTGTCATAGCTATATTGGATTTCATTAAATGAAAATGATTTTAAAAACCGATTACTTTTCTTTCGAACTGTAAAGACGAGAAGTGCAGCGGATAATAATGATCCACACAGAAGAGCGGCATAGCTCAATATCATCATACTTACGTGCATTATTAACCACTCAGATTGGAGCGCAGGGACTAATATTTCAGGTTTCTGTATTTCACTTAAAAGACTTGAAGTAGCAAAGCCTTGGGTAAAAATAGTACTCGAGGCGGTTATTGCGCTTAAATTTTTATTTTTTTTGAAATAGGCGACTATATGAATAAGGGAGAAACTCCACGAAAGAAAGATTAATGATTCGTATAAATCACTTAGTGGAAAATGACCGGAATAAATCCAACGAGTCACCAATAATCCTGTTAAACACAAAAAGGTCGGTATCATGCCCTTTTCCGATAACTCATATGGTTTTATGAGTTCAGTGACCAATAGGTTGAAAAACCAAATTGAAATGACAATTGAAACAAGTGAAAAGGAAATATGATTTAATATATGCTCTAAGGTTGAAAATATCATAAAAAAAAGAGTAATCCCTTAATTTAAGTATAAATGAAAAGCGGGAATTTAATTCATTTTTCATTATAAGATCTATTGTCTGGTGTTTCGAAGACGGCATGCCGCTACTCGGACTCGAACCGAGATGCTCTCGCACTGCTTCCTAAGAGCAGCGTGTCTACCAATTTCACCATAACGGCTTTTCGAACCCATAATAGACTATTTATATTGAATCGTCAAGATTGACAGTGTCACTTTACTGAAAAAATTTTTGAATAACAATTCAAATTCATAACAATTCGTTCCCATTTAACTTATTTCAGAAATTTAAAACAACTAAATGAATTTTCTCGCGGAACATAAAAAAACCTTTTTTGGATTTTTCTAAAGTAAGACATTGTTTGTATATAATATTCCGAGAGTTTTCGTCTTTTATTGGTTGGGCTGAAATCAAAAAATATCTGAGAACTTTACAGTCATTCCGAGAAAGACGAAGTCAGAAAGTTATACAAGTTTTCAAAATTGAATCAATGAGTTTCTCTCGTTAATTTGAACTAAAGATCTTATTTCTGATCTTCTCTCAATATTCTTTAGATATATAGATAAAGAAAACATATTATTAGTATTTGAATTATAATAAAAAGGTCGATGGGGAAAATAAGACTCCCCACCAACAAAATGAAAAATAGAGTCCTAAAAAAGATAAAACCTTGGTTTTTCTTATTGTATTTTTTCTTAGAATTTGCGAAATTTTCAAATTCTTAATGTTCCATTTTTACATCTGAACATCCCAAAACGGAGTCTATTTCATATTGCTTAGTTCAAATTAATAGAGAGTTGTAATTGAGAATTTGATAGTAAGACTGAAATGAGTCAATTTTAACGTCAAATAAATTCCGAGTCTTACAACATTTTAGGACTTATTTTCTCGTCGCATAAAAAAACTTTTTGATTTGCCGGTAGAAAGAGATTTTCCTAATGACAAAGCTTTTAACGCCGATGAATATCCCTTCCTTTTCCAAATATTTTGACGAATACGCTTTTTTGATCTAGAAGTGCGTTTTTTTGGAACTGACATTTCAAGTTACTCATTGTTATAGTTGGATGTGAAAGACATCTATATGTTCAAAAGAATCCTTAATTACTATTCATTATCTAGTTATTTCTTTAGTCCTTATCATCACAAATAAATCTAAATATATGAAACTTCTCTACAAGATTCCTACAACTTAGTAAATTAGTTGTTCAAAAAGGTTTTTTATACTCGAGAAGGCTTCTACGAACAAATAAGTTGTATGGATTAGTAGTACTTTTATTTTTCGTTTTTTCTCAGATATTTCTATAATCAGCTATGATATATAAATCTAATTTGTGGAACTAAAAAAAAAGAATCTAAAAGATCTATCTCCAGTGCTTTTTGTCATTCGACACTGCATTTCCATGTAATAAAATCAAAGGAAGTATTTCAAAAGACAAGTTTTATCTAATACCAAATGGAATCTTTCTTCAAGTAACTAGTCCAACGAATCCGTCTAACATTTTTGAAATTCGAATGAGATTAGTAATTTATCGGTTCTGTTACCGGATACATTTTTTATCCTTTTTCACTCAAGAAAATTTTATCAATTAATAAAAAATCAAGTTTCAAATAAACCATTAAGTTTTATATATACCCTTAGATATTCTAACTATTTCTAATAACAAAAATATTTTTATATAAACAAAAAAAAGAATCATAAAAAATCTCATAATAAATTAGTTAATAAGTTGAAATAAACTAACTAAAACGAAACTAACTAAAAAAAAAACGACGAGTTATTAAGCCGATGACATTAGTGAATTCCACGATTTATATCAGAATCAAGTACTTTTGAGTGTACTTCCTGATGCTTGCTATAAAAAAACCGTTGTTAGAAAAATTTATATTTTTTTGATCTCTTGCTAAATTTGTATATTTTCAAAATACAAATATATTTAAAATAAAGAAGTATTTTTTTTTACAGAACTTGGTCATATTATTTGACCACGTCTAACTTTTTGAGTTGAATATTTGAACTATTTCGCAAAACTCAGATACAGAATTAAGTACAAGTCTCAAATGCTAAATTTTTTTTACGTTAAATTTTTTTAAGTTAGTGCATATTTTGATTTTTTTATTGATCCCTTTTGAAAGGGGTGGGGTCCAGTTAATCGGAAGCAATTAAAAACTTTTTTATGGAACAAACATATCAATATGCATGGATAATACCTTTCCTTCCACTTTCAGTTCCTATATTAATCGGGGTGGGACTTCTTCTTTTTCCGGCGGCAACAAAAAGTCTTCGTCGTATATGGGCTTTTCAAAGTGTTTTAGTATTAAGTATAGTCATGATTTTTTCGATCAATTTATCGATTCAGCAACTAACTAGCCGTGCTACCTATCAATATGTCTGGGCTTGGATTCTCACTACTGATTTTTCTTTAGAATTTGGCTACTTAATCGATCCGCTTACTTCTATTATGTCAATATTAATCACTACTGTTGGAATTTTAGTTCTTATTTATAGTGATAATTATATGTTTCATGATCGTGGATATTTGAGATTTTTTGCTTATATGAGTTTTTTCAGTACTGCCATGATGGGATTAGTTACTAGTTCCAATTTGATACAAATTTATATTTTTTGGGAATTAGTAGGAATGTGTTCCTATCTATTAATAGGATTTTGGTTCACACGTCCTGTTGCAGCAAATGCTTGTCAAAAAGCGTTTGTAACTAATCGTGTTGGGGATTTTGGTTTATTATTGGGAATTTTGGGTTTTTATTGGATAACAGGGAGTTTTGAATTTCGGGATTTATTTCAAATATTCAATAACTTCATTTTTCATAATGAGTTAAATTTTTTATTTTTTACGTGGTGCGCTGTTTTATTCTTTTCTGGTGCTGTTTCGAAATCTGCACAATTCCCCCTTCATGTATGGTTACCAGATGCAATGGAAGGGCCGACTCCTATTTCGGCTCTTATCCACGCCGCTACTATGGTAGCCGCGGGAATTTTCCTTGTAGCTCGACTTTTACCTCTTTTCATTATTATACCTCACATAATGAATTTAATTTCGTTAATAGGGATAATAACACTATTTTTTGGAGCTACTTTAGCTCTTGCTCAAAAAGACATTAAGAGAGGTTTAGCCTATTCCACCATGTCTCAATTGGGTTATATGATGTTAGCTCTAGGTATGGGGTCTTCTCGAAGTGCTTTATTTCATTTGATTACTCATGCTTATTCGAAAGCATTATTGTTTTTGGGATCGGGTTCTGTTATTCATTCAATGCAAACTATTGTTGGTTATTCTCCGACTAAAAGTCAAAATATGGTTTTTATGGGAGGTTTAAAAAAACATGTACCAATTACCAAAAGTGCGTTTTTATTAGGCACACTCTCTCTTTGTGGGATTCCACCTCTTGCTTGTTTTTGGTCCAAAGATCAAATTCTTAATGATAGTTGGTTATATTCAGCAATTTTTGCAATAATAGCTTGGTCTACGGCGGGATTAACCGCATTTTATATGTTTCGGATCTATTTACTTACTTTTGAAGGACATTTAAATGCTCATTTTCAAAATTTCAGTGGAAAAAAAAAAACGTCCCTCTATTCAATATCTTTATGGGGTAAAGAAGGTTTTAAAGTCAATAACAAAAACTTTCATTTTTTAACTTTATTAATAATGACGAAAAAAAAAAGTGCTTATTTTTTTTCACAGAAACTAGATCGAATTGAGGAGAAAGCAAGAACTAGAAGGCAACCTTTTCTTACTATTTCCCGTTTTGGTAAGAAGAAAACTTTTGCGTACCCTTATGAATCGGATAATACTATATTATTTCCTATCCTTATATTAGTCTTCTTTACTTTCGTTGTTGGATTCATAGGAATTTCATTTAATGGCGTCGATTTGGATATTTTATCCAAATGGTTAACCCCCTCGATAAATCTGTTACATCAAAATTCGAATTATTTAACAGATTGGTCGGAATTTGCGAAAGATGCAGTGTTTTCGGTTAGTCTAGCCTATCTTGGAATAATTATAGCATTTTTTTTTTATAAGCCTCTGTATTCCCCGTTTTCAAATTTTGATTTAGTTAATTCATTAATTAAAACAAATCTTAAGATAATTTTTTCTGACAAGATAAAAAATGGGATATATGCTTGGTCATATAATCATGGTTATATAGACGCTTTTTATGCAACATACTTAACAGGGACGGTGAGAAGAGTG